TATTGTATCGGCTTGACCTTTCATAAGTGGGGCCAGAATAAAGCGTCCATAATAAAGACGCTTACTGTCTGCTCTTGATTCAACACACTTCCACTGTAGTGTCCGAGTAGATACTGTTACTTTCTCTCGAACCATAGTATATTATTTGATCAAATCATTGAATTATTTATTTCTCTTGAAATCTCTTCAATGTTTATTTTTACACACGTCTTTTTTTAGGAGGCCTACAGCCATTATGTGGCATAGGAGTTACATCCCGTATGAAACTTAATAGTATACCACTTCTACGAATAGCTCTTAATGCCGCATCTCTTCCGAGACCCGGGCCTTTTATCATAACTTCTGCTCGTTGCATACCTTGATCCACTACTGTCCGAATAGCATTTCCTGCTGCGGTTTGAGCGGCAAATGGTGTACCCCTTCTTGTACCCTTGAATCCACAAGCCCCGGCAGAGGACCAAGAAATTACTCGACCCCGTACATCTGTAACAGTCACAATGGTATTGTTGAAACTTGCTTGAACATGAATAACTCCCTTGGGGATTCTACGTGGATTCTTACGTGAACCAATACGTCTATTTCTACGCGAACCAATTTTTGGTATAGGTTTTGCCATATTTTATCATCTCATAAATATAAGTCAGAGATATATGGATATATCCATTTCATGTCAAAACAGATCCTTATTCTTTTTTTTTTTTTTTTTTTACTTATTTTATTTATTTATTTGTACATCTGTACATCGGGTCCTTTAGATTTCGAGAGTCTTTTTGTTTTAGAAAGATTATCCTTGTCTTTGTTTATGTCTCGGGTTAGAACAAATTACTATAATTCGTCCCCGCCTACGGATCAATCGACATTTTTCACAAATTTTACGAACGGAGGCCCTTATTTTCATATTTGTCATTCCTTTTTTTAATTCCGAATCTACTTATTGGAAGAAAATAAGTTTCTTGAAATTTTGAATTTCGAATTGTATCCTCACGAAAGAATGTTGAAATTGAAAAAACCGCCTAATCATTCAAGTCTTTGCTTTGGAGTCTCTAAATTATACGCCCTTTGGTTGAATCATAAGGACTTACCTCAATTTTTAGTCTATTTCCTGGTAGTATACGTATAAAACTACATGAAATCCTTTACGAAACAAAAACCAGAATAATTTTTTTGTTATCTAAACGAATCCGGAAGATACATACCATCGGTAAGTTGTTCAGTAATTAAACCCTCATGAATCCATTTTTGTTGTTTCATTCCAAGTAAAACCGCTTTGAAGTATCAACTAATGTAAGAGGGATAATATTATAAACTTGTCCTTTCTCTTTTTTCACAAATATGACCGTGTCGGCTATTATAAAGATTACCATATATAACACAAAACTTCTCCGCCGATTCCTTCTAGTCGAGCCTTTCGGTCTGTCATTATACCTCGAGAAGTAGAAAGAATTACAACCCCCATTCCGCCTAAAATTCTAGGAATTCGTTGATAGTTAGAATATATTCGTAGACCGGGTCGACTGATCCGTTTTAAATTTAAAACAGTTCTATATGGTCCTTTCCTATTTCTTCTATGTCGTAGGGTTAAAACCAAAAAATATTTATTGCTTTCTTGATGTTTTCTCACGTTTTCAATAAAACCTTCTTGTAAAAGGATTTTAACAATATTTTCAGTGATGTTAGTAGATGGTATTCGAACTGTTCTTTTTTTATTCATGTCAGCATTTCGTATAGAGGTTATTATGTCAGCAATAGTGTCTTTACTCATGATAAACTAAGATTTTTGTTTCCCCCTAATTTTGATATAATCAACATGCTCTTTTTCTTTTTTTCTTAATTTTTTAATATTTATGAATTATTAAAGATATATACGTGATAGATAAACAATTTACTAATTAATTAAATAAATTAAATCAATTTCATTCAAATACTATATTAAGGTCTTCCCCTATAATACTTCAGGTGCTAATGAAACTATTTTAGTGAAATTTAACTGTCTTAATTCCCGGGCGATCGCGCCGAAAATTCGGGTTCCTTTTGGATTTCCTTCTTGATCAATAACAACCGCAGCGTTGTCATCATATCGTATTATCATACCGTTGTCGCGTTTGAGTTCTTTACAAGTACGTACAATGACAGCTCGGACCACTTCTGATCTTTCTAGAGGTGTATTTGGTACTGCTTCCTTGATTACAGCAACAATAATGTCACCAATATGAGCATATCGTCGATTACTAGCTCCTATGATTCGAATACACATCAATTCTCGGGCCCCGCTGTTATCCGCTACATTCAAATAGGTTTGAGGTTGAATCATATCATTTTTTTATCGGTTTTTTCTTTTTCAATGCAAAGGTATAAATAAAAAAAAGAAATATTATTTGTTCAAAACAAAAAAAGAAACCTGCAATTGTTTTTTTTTCATCCCCAAAACCCCTTTCGTTTGTTTCTACATTCCTATCCAGAAAGAATGAATTGAGTTCGTATAGGCATTTTAGATGCCGCTATTGAAATAGCCCTTCTAGCTATATTTTCTGCTACTCCGCTCATTTCATAAAGTATTCTACCGGGTTTAACGACAGCTACCCAATATTCGGGAGATCCTTTCCCCGAACCCATACGTGTTTCTGTAGGTCTTACTGTAACAGGTTTGTCTGGAAATATGCGTACCCATATTTTTCCACCGCGGCGTGCATTTCGTGTCATTGCTCGCCGCCCTGCTTCTATTTGTCTAGATGTGATCCAAGCGGGTTCAAGCGCTTGAAGAGCATATCTACCGAAGCAAATACGATTACCTCGATAAGATATTCCTTTCATTCTTCCTCTGTGTTGTTTACGGAATCTGGTTCTTTTGGGGTTATAGTTGATGGTTGTTTAGCAATTCCATCCATCTCTACTACAGAACCGGACACGAGAGTTTCTTCTCATCCAGCTCCTCGCGAATTAAACAATTTTAAAAAATTAAACAAAAAAAAATACACGGTTAATAATATATGGAATCGTGGGATTCTTTGAAATTTGATCTAATCGATTATAAATTAGAAATTTTTTGTGTTTTAATATATAATTTAACACGTATTCTATTTATAGATAATGTCGTTTTGGTAGAACGCTATAATGAATCTTTATTTTGTTTTTCCTTTTATTTCGAATCGACTAAAATTTAGAAATAAAAAAAAATTCGCGGGCGAATATTTACTCTTTCAACATTCAGTTGTAAGATTAGTCTATGACATGACCTCTCAGAATAAATGAATAGGTTTCTGGTTCGTTCCGCCATCCTACTCAATGAATCATTAGGATTCGTTTTCAATAGAATCTTATGCATTCACAGGTTCTGTCGTTCCCACCACTTCTCGATTAATGATTAGGTCTGAATTTTACAACGGAGCCTCCAATTAAATTTATTCTTGAGTCAACCTTCTCAGTCTTTATTGGCTCGGGGCTCTTGATTTTTTGTTCTATGCACGGATTTGTCTAATTATGGATCAATCAGTATTGATGCTTTATTACATTCCCTTTATATGAGATGACTCATAGACCTTACATATTGGAATTATATATCATTAATATTCTTTTTCTATCTTTCTCTCACCCTTCCATTTATCTGTATACTTTATATTGCTTTACAACCCATAATCAGATTTTTTTTTTTTATGTAAAAAAGATTTCAGTTGCTACAATGATATGACTTATATATCATATCTTGACTGGTTCTTTCTATCCAGATAACACGAAGTGATGAGTTGGTTATTAGTTCTATAGTTATCAGTTTGTACTATGGGCTGTCCATTTTTTGGAATCCCAACCCTAAAAAAACCAACGAGTCACACACTAAGCATAGCAATTATATCAAATGATTAATCGGATTTTTATTCAACCTTATAGAATTGTTCTTTTTTTTTTTTTTTATTTACCAGAAAAAGAATGAAAGAGTTTGCCATTTTTTGTTTTATCACCAGATATAACTAAATATAAGTCAAGTAAGTTCTTATTATTCCTCGTCTACAAATATCCAAATTTTGATGCCTAATACCCCATAGATAGTTCGAACTGCATAGGAACAATAATCAATTTTAGCTCGAATGGTTTGTAGAGGAACTCTACCTTCTCGGATCCATTCAACACGTGCAATTTCTTTTCCGTCGATACGCCCTGCAATTTGTACTTGAATCCCTTTTGTACCTGCCTGTTCAGTTAATTCAATAGCTTTTTTCATTGCTTTGCGAAATGAAACTCTATTCTTTAATTGTCCGGCTATAAATTCTGCAAGAATATTGGGGTGCCCGTAAGGATTTGCAATTCTTGTAATAGCAATGTTGAGTTTTCGGTTTACACAATTGAGTTCTTTTTGTACATGCGTCTGTAATTCTTCGATTCTTCGAGTCCTGTCTTCTATTAATAACTTGGGGAATCCCATATAGATTATGACCTGAATCAAATCGATTCTTTTTTGAATCTCTATACGTGCAATTCCCTCTACATTAGAGGATATTTTCATATTATTTTGCACATAATTTTTGATACAATCTCGTATTTTTTGATCTTCTTGTAGATCCTTTGAATAATTTTTTGGTTGTGCAAACCAAAGAGAATGATGACCTTGGGTTGCACCAAGTCTGAAACCAAGTGGATTTATTTTTTGTCCCATAATCCCCCACTACTATATATATCGTGAAACGTGACATCCGTTTGTATTTTTTTTTTATTCATTCGATTTTTTTTAAGCATAACATAATATAGCGTATTTGTATTTTTTATAATATAAAATATTCTTCTTTTAAGTATTCCTCAGCTCTAATTTATAGAATTTCCTTTTATCTATTTCTTCCTCTTCATCTAAAGATATATCTTTCAATACGATAGTTATATGACAAGTGGATCTTTTTATAGGATAACCCCGTCCTCGAGCCCTGGGCTTTAATTTTTTCACAGTTGTGCCCTCGTTGACTTCGGCTTTACTAATGATTAAACTTGTTTCGTTCAAACCCTTATTGTGATTAGCA